TCCCGAACCAAACATGAATCTTTCGATTCATTTGGCTCTCACGCTCTATTGTTTCTTTTATCTTTTCTTTGATTGATGGGCATTCCCATATCTTTGAACGGAATGAGCCTATCCTCTCTTTTCTGTTCGTATTCAAATATATCGAAACTGATCTATTTAGGAGGACTCTTCAGACCAGACAAAAAAGAAAAAATTGTCAGCAAAGTTGTTTTCTTATTTGTTCTTTATTTACAACTTATTTCAAAAAAAAATTTTAAAGAAGAAAGAATTCTATTCCTTTTTATTTATATGCTATGATAAATTAGATCTAAATACTAATAGAATAGAAATAGAATTCTGAACTTCATTACTTGATTCTCATTATTATTAGAATAAAATAGAATAAAATGAGATTTCGATTTTTTTCATCCAAAAAATTCTCTTTTTTATACAAATACATTTTATAAAAATACAATACATAGGTCGTCGATTCGGCAGTGGATAAAAAGGGGGACCCCTTTTTCCAGTTAATGGTTCAAATAATTTTATCCATATGAGTGTTCTACATCGGATAAATTCCCAATTATTCCTTTTTTATTTTTCTCATTTTTCAACCTTTTTGGTACTAATGTAGCGGTAGAAAGAGTACCATGCTATGCTGTGCCTGGACTTCAAACAATTTATCTTTAACCATGTAAAAGACCTCAACATTCTTGGTTGATAGAGAAGAGAATCAAAGTTCATTTACCAATTAGTCACGAAATGCTATGGTTCTTACATAGGATTTCTGAATGAAATCCAATTCCGAAGTAATTCGTCGAGATTGTGCACCCTTTGTTCCTATTTATGCTATAAAAAAAAAAAGAATACATAAATATAAAGAAAGTGCAGCCGGTGAAATCCAACCTATCCTTGAAATACACAACTCGCACACACTCCCTTTCCAAAAAAAATCAATACACCCAGCACTATGCTTAGATTTATTGGATTTGTTGCTAAAATATCGGTATTAAACTCGAAACTCCCAGCGGATGGCCAGTGCCCCACGGAAACAAAAGAATCGATTCTATTTCTCATATGCTATCCCCTTATGGATCGGACTAACAAAGAACAGAGTTCTTTTTGTATCACTTCGCTTATTATTCTTAAGAAAATTTGAGAATTCTCAATTTTCTTAGTTATGTTTATGCTTTTATTCTTCTTTTTTTTTTTTTTTTATTCTACGATGAAATTCAACATTAAACAAAAGGATTTGCAAATAAAAGAGCTAATGCCACGACCAATCCATAAATTGTTAAAGCTTCCATAAAAGCCAGACTAAGCAATAAAGTACCTCGTATTTTACCCTCTGCTTCTGGTTGTCTCGCAATACCTTCTACGGCTTGGCCCGCAGCAGTACCTTGACCAACCCCAGGTCCAATAGAAGCAAGCCCTACAGCCAATCCAGCAGCGATAACGGAAGCAGCAGAAATAAGTGGATTCATGGTAAGTTCCTCGTACCAAAAAAAGAAATGGTTAATAATACAAATAACCAATGAATTAATACTTCATCTACTTTCTACTTCTTTTTCTACTTCTACTTTTACTATTTATACTATTTACTTTATTACACTTTACACTTATTTTTTATTTTTGATCTTTATCACGAAAATCTATTGGGTCGAAGTAGCTAAAAACTCCAAATGGAATTCAGAATATTACTGAATTGTCAGAACTACTTCGATATACCATTTTTCCTTTCTACCTTATGTAAATAGATATGTATACGGTTTTAGTCATTACGTTTCAAATAATTCTATTATTTCTCTTTCATTCAATTCACAATCACAGACAAAATAGAAAAAGGACTTATATGGGAATCCATCTAAAAGCAGTGGTCTAGAAAAAAAAAGAGATAGGGGTAATTACTATCTAACTACTAACTAGTAAAGAACATATACTTTTATTCTATTAATTATATTCTCTTAATTAAATATTCTATTAATTCAATTGTATTCTGGAACCATTCTTCGAAACATACACAAGGATTTAGACTCATAGGCATTACATATAGATATATGTAGTAGGATCCCCAAACCTTCCAAATTCTGCAATATCATCTATCTTTCTTCATATAGGCAGACATGTAGCTATTTGCATTTTATTCTCCAACCCAGTATATTGAAACCCCCGCATTGCTTGAATTGAGATGGGATAAGCTTCAAAAATTCAAAAAAAGACTATTTTGAAAGTTAGTCAATGATGACCCTCCATGGATTCACCTATATAAGCCGCAGCCAAAGTTGCAAAAATAAGAGCTTGAATACCACTTGTAAATAATCCAAGAAACATGACAGGTATAGGAACTACTGAAGGCACTAAAGAAACAAGAACAACAACCACTAATTCATCAGCCAATATATTACCGAAAAGTCGAAAACTAAGAGATAAAGGTTTTGTAAAATCTTCTAGAATATTAATTGGTAAAAGTATTGGAGTTGGTTGAATGTATTTCCCGAAATATCCCAATCCTTTTTTCCTAAGACCCGCATAGAAATATGCCACTGACGTGGGTAAAGCTAAAGCAACAGTAGTATTTATATCATTCGTAGGCGCAGCTAACTCCCCATGAGGTAACTTTATAATTTTCCAAGGTAAAAGAGCACCTGACCAGTTAGAAACAAAAATAAATAGGAACATCGTTCCTATAAAAGGAACCCAAGGACCATACTCCTCTCCAATCTGAGTTTTGCTCAAGTCTTGAATAAATTCAAGGACATATTCGAAGAAATTTTGACCATCGGTCGGAATGGTTTGTGGATTCCGAACAGCTATGATAACTGAACCTAATAAGATAGCAATTACAACCCAAGAAGTGATAAGTACTTGGGCATGAATTTGTAAACCTCCTATTTGCCAATATAAATGTTGGCCTACTTCTACACCTGATATATCGTATAACCCTTTGAGTGTTTTAATGGAACATGGTATAACATTCATATTGTCCTCTAACAGAAATCGAAGTAATTATTTTGATTCAACATCTCTTTCTCAATTCATCTATGTTCATTCATGAATTTCAGTTATGAATCGTATATTTCGGATACCGAGAAATCACATAAAAAAATACCAATTATTTTCTCTTTTAAATATTATTCGATTATTTGATAGTCAAAACATAGTTCAAACTCCAAAAGATGCAAACCAAAATAGTAACAATCAAAGAGAGTTCACCAAAAACAAACTAATCTTCTTCTTTCTTATTCTTAAGAGTAATGATAAGATAATTAACCGTTTTTTATATAACTAGAATGGCCCTCACAAATTGCAGATACTAATTTGGTAAGAATCAATCGAATCGAAGCTATAGCATCATCGTTGGCCGGAATAGAAATATCTGCAAGATCTGGGTCACAATTTGTATCGATGAAACAAATCGTCGGAATACCCAAAATGACACATTCTCGAAGAACCGTATATTCTTCTTGCTGATCAACGATAATTACAATATCGGGCAATCCCGTCATATATTTGATCCCACCAAGATATGCTTGCAAGGTAGATAACTTTCTCTTCAACATTGCTGCATCTCCTTTGGGGAGACGATTGAATTTACCCATCTTTTGTTCTGCTCTTAAGTCCCTGAACTTCTGAAGTCTTGTTTCTGTAGTAGACCAATTCGTTAACATACCACCAAGCCATTTTTTATTAACATAATGACATCGAGCCCTTATTGCTGCTGATGCTACTAAATCCGCTGCTTTCTTTTTGGTGCCAACAATTAAGAATTTTTTTCCCCTACTTGCTGCATCAAAAACTAAATCGCAGGCTTCTAATAAAAAACGAGCAGTTATAATAAGATTTGTAATATGAATACCTTTACGCTTTGCAGAGATGTAAGGAGCCATTCTAGGATTCCATTTATTAGTAACATGACCAAAATGAACTCCCGCTCCCATCATTTCTTCCAAATTGATGTTCCAATATCGTCTTCCCATTTTCCTTCTCTTTTTCTTTTTTCAAATAGATTCAGTACCTTATAAAATATATAATTGTTCCGACGGAACCTTCTACCAGGATTGACCATTGATCCACGACCCAAACCATGAATTTCATTCCTTCTTTTTTATTTCATTGATTACGAAATCCATAATCGGATGATAGAATTAAAGTAAAAAAAAGTAAAAAGAATGAACTCTCTTGTTAGGAATTAATAAATTACATTACGTAAATGATTGGTCTGATGTCTCATGGAAAGTTTTTGGAACACAAGAACAAAATAATTCTCTATGGTATAACAAAATATCGCTCATTTCCAACTCGAATAGATTCTTCCTTTTGATTTTCAAATGAATGTTTTTGTCTTGCTTTGAACGATGTACTAATTTGTTGAATCCGGTACCAACTGGTATAATCCCCCCCAGAACAACGTTTTCTTTCAGGCCTTTCAACCAATCAATACGACCTCGTAGAGCAGCTTTTGCTAAAACTCGAGCAGTTTCTTGAAAACTCGCTTCGGATATGAAACTTTGAGTATTCAGAGATGACTTCGTTATTCCCAATAAGATTGCCCGATAACAGATCGCTTCGTCCAAAACGCGCCCTGCTCGCTCTGCTCGCAACAATACAATAAATTCCCCAGGTAAAAAAACATTAGACATTCCATCTTCTGAAACCAAAACTCTTGATGTTACTTGACGTACAATAATCTCTATATGTCTATTATGGATCTGTACCCCCTGGGATCGATAAACCTTTTGGATCTTATTAACCAAAGATATACGACTTTGGGCTATGGTTAGTTCAGCTCCAATCAAGAATCCCCAGGGGATCCCAAGAATCCTTCGGATACGTTCGTCCCAACCTTCAACTCTTCTTTCGAGGTTCATCGATATTGAATCAATTGAACGAACTTCTAAGATTTGTTCCACTTTTGGAAGACCTTGCGTTATGTCACCAGATCTCGATTTTTCATATATAAATGTAATTAATGTATCTCCTTCATAAAAGGTTTCCCCATAATGGCCATGGACAGTTGCTCCTGGAGTGACCAAATAGGGCTTAGCTGATCTTATAACTAGAGAGTCAACATGAACAATGAAAATTTGACCAGATTTTTTTATGTGTAATCCGTATTTCAATAGACGTACATTTTCACAAAGGAATTGTCCAAGACTAATTATTGTCCATGCCTCTTCACAAGAATCGTGATGGAGAAAACACCAATTCAAACGGAATGCATTCCAAATGATGTTACTGCATGGATCGGGATTAGAAATCCTACTATTTTCATCTAGGAAACAGTATTGAAATGGAAGTACTTGAAGCACTTGGAAAGTCTGTTGAAAATTTTCAAGTAAAAAATATTTTTTTAAAAAGACTTGATTATAAGTTCTTAAATAGTAAGATGAACGAGAATTTACTATTTTAGGCACAATAATACCTAAAGGACCCAAAAAATCCCTAATTGGATTCATAGGATCCGATTCTTTTGTTGCATTATTATATCTCGAAGTATTGAAGGGGGAGCCCATTTGAGAACAATTGGATGATGACAAAATTAGGAAAGATTGGCATTCCGTATTTCGATTCAACAACGTACCAAGAGTTCCCTTATGTTGGGGAAATGATTGAATATTCACCTTGGAATCAAAAGGATTTGTATAAATACGATCTTTGGAAATCAATCCTGAACCTACCGTATCATACCTTTTTTCGGTATACGAAATAGTGGACTTTACTAACTCAATTCGGATGAAATCACGAAGCAGATCATTTGCCCTTATTTCAACAAAAGAAGCATGAACCTCTTCTTCTATAGAACTCTTTTTTTCTTGGTCCCAAGTCAATACTAAGCAAGCCCGAACTAATTGAATACTTGTGTGAGAAATTCCTCGAATTGACTTGCCATTTCCATAAAGTATATAATTGACAATTCGAAGTTGGACATTATCCTTTTCCTGCAAGAGATCCTGAGAGAAAAGTGTTGCTAAATTTATCCCATCAGCTATTTCATATGTGACTACGGGCCGAACCAAAACAAAATACTTTTTTTTGGTAGGTGTAATGCGTTGGACATAGATCCAATTTTTCAATTTTTTTGATCCTTTAGAATTCTTTTTTCCGATTCCTGGTGGTATCAAAATGCCACTGTGCCTAGATATTTTATCCACTTCTCCAGAAAAATGAATATCTCCAGAAAAGATTTTCAGTTCCATACTTTTCTTTTTTCTCTCCACTCGGACTAATCCACCTACTCGACTTCTTGTATTTCTATTTAAAGCAAGTCGTGTATCTACTCCAATGATACTATTGTTCCGGACCATTATGGGCGAAGATCCGGGTAAGATATGCACTTCCTCGGGAATGAAAAAAAATTGATCTACTTTCCTTTGCATTTGGTATTTCGGACTAAATTCTTTTGCTCCTCGATACTCAATCAAATCCTCTTTTTTTACGATTGAATCTACTTCGACAATCCCATATTTAGTAATTCCCGAACTGCTTCTTCTGTATCGCGGATCATCAAAATAAGCAAGAATACTATTTCTATGTAAAATACCATTTATAGGTATTTTAATCGAAATACCAAAACAGGGTATTAGTTTCTTTTCTTGTTCTTGATCATATTGTAAAGGAATCACAAATCTATTTCTTCGCTTTTTCGCCAAGGAATTCTCTTGACGAATATAAGTAGAGGGCTCTATGAGATTCCAATGACCTTTGGATATGATTCGATAAGGTTTTGAATAGTCAAGAATTTCCCTATCTTTTTTCCCAAAAGTATCCAACAATTTATGTCTTACTTGATCATTAGTCAGTGAAAGATCAAAGATATATCTTTCTTTGAGAGATAAAGAATTAGCATTCATTTGATCTTGATCCTTGTGGAGTGAAAAAGACACTATATTGGAATTGGATCTGCATAGACCTCCTGCTAATATCCATAAATGACTTGTTTTTGGTAATAGATGAACATTACTATATGGATATTCGGGCGCATGATAGCCATCAGTACTCCAGTGCATTTCTCCTTCTGACTCAGAATAAATATGTTTTTGAACCCTCTCTTTAAAATGAAAAGTGGACGTTCCGGCACGAATCTCGGCAATCACTTGTTCTGATTCTACATATTGATCATTTTGAACTAAAATTAAACTTTTTGTTGGAATATTCACATTATGTAGAATATCCCGACTCTCAATAGTTACATACAAGTCTATAAAACATAGAAAAGCAGGATGCCCATGACGGGTACGTGTGGGATGAACCAAACCCTCATCAAATTTGATTTTTCCATTAGAGGGAGCTCGTACATGTTCAGCAGTACCACCCGTGAATACTCCGCCGGTATGAAAAGTTCTTAATGTTAGTTGAGTCCCCGGTTCCCCAATCGATTGACCCGCAATAATGCCCACGGCTTCTCCCAACTCGACCAGGTCACCATGAGTAGGACTCCGGCCATAACATAATTGACAGATCCAAGATGTACTCCTGCAAGTAAAAGGAGTTCGAATATATATTGGGTGTGCTCGAAAGGTT